GGAAGGTCTAAACTAATATATTGAAAAAGTAAAAATAATAGTTTTACATAATCATTAATTTTGAACTAATTTTCTAATGAGTATTCATTAAAGGTAAATATGTTAAGGTTACTTGATATTATAAATTTGACCTTACAGTTATTTTATTATATTATATATATTATTATTATTAAAATATTTAATATTTATATTATAATAATAAATCTACCTCTTACTGATAAAGAGGTAGATTTAATTTATATAAATAATTTATTATATATTATATATATTATTATTATTAAAATATTTAATATTTATATTATAATAATAAATCTACCTCTTACTGATAAAGAGGTAGATTTAATTTATATAAATAATTTATTATATATTATATATATTATTATTATTAAAATATTTAATATTTATATTATAATAATAAATAATTTATTATATATTATATATATTATTATTATAATATTTTAAATATAATTAATATTAATAAAATTCGGTTTTAACAAAATATAATAATCAGTGTTAATTTTTAATATTTAATCAATCTTTCTTTTTTTTAGAAATCTAAAAAAAAAAAAAGAAAGATTGAATTTTTACCTATAGTTTAATTATAGAATAATTTATTAATAAAATTTACATACTTATTCACAATTAATTATATATCTTATAAATAATTTTATTCTCATTAATAATTAAATAAGATTTAATGCATAATAAATAAGTGATATTATTTATAATCTATATTTTAATTATTACTATAGAATATATTGGTGTATTCTTTGATAAATTTTAATATAAATAAAATAATGGATAAAGTTTCTCCCACTTTAATCTATTTTTATTAATTAATTAATTTATCATTGTCAACCATATTTTTTGTACTAGAAAATTTAATTATAATCTGTATTTTAATTATTATTATAAAATATATTGGTGTATTCTTTGATAAATTTTAATATAAATAAAATAATGGATAAAGTTTCTCCCACTTTAATCTATTTTTATTAATTAATTAATTTATCATTGTCAACCATATTTTTTGTACTAGAAAATTTAATTATAATCTGTATTTTAATTATTATTATAAAATATATTGGTGTATTCTTTGATAAATTTTAATATAAATAAAATAATGGATAAAGTTTCTCCCACTTTAATTTATTTTTATTTATATTGATTTTTCATTTATAACCATTATTTTATTATGATAAATTTAATATTAGTCTATAATTATGGTGCTTTAATTTTATAAGTTTGATTCTTTCTTTAAATTAATTATTTGTACCAATTATATGTATAATTATTTAATTTAATTTCTTTTCAGTAATTAGTTTTATTATTTATTTTTATAATTAGTTAGGCATACAATTAATATAGATTAATATTGTGCCAGCATTCGCGGTTATACAATTTATTTGAATTAATTTTTTAGGATTTAATTATTTATTTTATTGAATTTATTATTTTATAATTTAGGTGGAATTTTTTTTAAAAATTTTTTCTTTGTATTTATTGTTAAATTCTATTTTTAAACTAGGATTAGATACCCTATTATTTATAATTTAAATTTATTTCCAGAATATTATGAGCTATTATCTTTAAAACTCAAAGAATTTGGCGGTAACTTATTTTTTTAGAGGAACCTGTATTTTAATTGATAAACCACGATATTATATACTTTATATTTTATTTGTATATCTCTATACTTTGGAATGTTTTTTAAAAATATTTTCTTTAATTATAATTAAATTTATGTTAGGTCAAGGTGCAGTTTTTATAAAGTTTATATGGGTTACTTTAATTTTAAATTTATTGGATTTTAAATATTAATTTTAAATTAAATAGGATTTAATAGTAATTTTAAATAGTTATTTAATTTGAACTTAATTCTAAGTTATGTACATATCGCCCGTCGCTCTCATTTTAATTGAGATAAGTCGTAACAAAGTAATTGTACTGGAAAGTGTAGTTAGAAAGTCAGAATGTATCTTATATTAAAGTCAATTATTTACATTAATTTTAAAACATTTATGTTCTTTCTGATTTTATTTTTGTCTAATTTTTTTTGTTATAATAAATTTAGTATATTAAGAATTATATTTAATTAAATTCTGTTTAGGAATTAATTAATTAGTTTAAAATAATTTTTTAGTACCTTTTGTATCAGGGCAGTTTAATTTATAAATTTATTTAATTTTCCCGAAATAAATAGATTAATTTTATTTTTAATTTTTTATGTATCAAAATGATTATAAATTTTTTTTTAGTAGTTAAAATCTATTCGTTATTTATTATATCTGGTTAAGTTAGATTAAATTAAATTTTAAATCTTTTATATTTTTTAATTAATTTAAATTGGTTTAATTTTATAAGGGATAATCTTTATATTACTATATAATTTTAAATTATTAATTTTTATTAGTTTTTGAATTTAATATTTAGTTATTAATATAATGGAATTTTTTAGTAATTATTTTTTCAGATTTAATTTTTTATAACTTTTATTTAACAAATTTTAATTTATATTTAATAATGATTTTATTAGTAAAATTTAAAATTTATATTAAATTAATTCGACAAATTTAATTTCCAACTGTTTATCAAAAACATTTCTTTTAGTAATTTTTAATTGAAAGTACATTCTGCCCTATGAGTAACTTAAATGGCTGCAGTATATTAACTGTACAAAGGTAGCATAATCATTAGTCTTTTAATTGTGGACTGGAATGAAGGATTAAATGAGAAATTTATTTTATTAGTATTATTTTTTGAACTTTATTTTTAGGTAAAAAAGCTTAATTAATTTTTTGGGACGAAAAGACCCTATAGAACTTCATTATCTAGTAATTTTTAAATTTTAATTTTTATTTAATTATTATTTATTTAATTTAATTGGGGTGATTAATAAATTAAACTTTATTTTAAAAATTCATTTTTTTATGTATCTTTTGAATAGAGTACTATTATAAGATTTAGTTACCTTAGGGATAACAGCGTAATTTCAATGAAGAGTCCATATCTATATTGAAGTTTGCGACCTCGATGTTGAATTAAGATTATAATAGGGGGTAGATTTTTTATTATTAAGTCTGTTCGACTTTTAAATTCTTACATGATTTGAGTTCAAACCGGTGTAAGCCAGGTTGGTTTCTATCTTAAAGTTTATTTAATTGATTTAGTACGAAAGGACCAGTCAGTTTATAATTGTATATATAATTTAGTTGAATTGTCAGATTTATGTATTAAGTTTAGAATTTAATTAAGTGATTAAAATCACATTCATCAATTTATTATATCACTAGACTAATTTTGTTGGTTTTTGTTATAGTTGCTGTTGGTTTTTATACTCTTCTAGAACGAAAGATTATAGGTTATATTCATATTCGTAAGGGTCCCAATAAAGTTGGAATCTTTGGGCTTTTTCAGCCTTTTAGAGATGGGGCTAAATTATTTCTCAAAGAACAAGTTTATCCTATAAATTCAAATTTTGTGATCTATTATGTTTGCCCCGCCTTGGGGTTGGTTCAGTCTTTATTCATGTGAGTATTATTTCCCTATTACTTTAATTGTATCGATTTTTCTTATGGGTTTTTATTTTTTTTATGTGTATCTAGTCTTGGGGTCTACAGATTAATTATTTGTGGTTGATCTTCTAATAGAATTTACTCTATTTTAGGTTGTATACGAAGAGTTTCTCAGGCCATTTCTTATGAAGTCTCTTTATCTTTAATTTTATTGAGTTTTTTTTTTCTTTCAGATAGTTATAGATTAATTATATTTAATTGTATTCAAAATATAAGTTGATTTATTTTATTTTCTTTTCCTATTTTTTTTTGTTGACTGTCTTGCTCTTTAGCTGAAACTAATCGGTCCCCTTTTGATTTTTCTGAAGGTGAAAGTGAATTAGTTTCTGGGTTTAACATTGAATATGGTTCAGGGGGTTTTGCTTTTCTTTTTATTTCTGAATATGCTAGTATTATTTTTATAAGACTATTTACTTGTTTAATTTTTCTAGGGGGTGATTTTTACTCTTTTGGTTTTTTTATTAAAATCATTATTATTTGTTTCTTTTTTGTTTGGGTTCGTTGTAGACTTCCTCGTTATCGTTATGATAAACTGATATATTTAGCTTGAAAGTGTTATTTACCTATAGCTTTAAATTATATCATATTTTTTTTAGTTATAAAGACTATGTACTTATATCATTTTATTTTGTAAAGTCATTAAATAATAATCTTTCTTTTGCTTTCAAAACAATTGCTTTAAATAAGCTAAATAACTAATTAATTATTTTATCTCATATTTTAGTTATTATAGGGTCTAGAGTAAAATAAGAGAAATACATAATAGTTAACGAAATTCCTGTGTTGATGTATGGAGATTCAACAGGGCGGGCTCCAATTCACGTCAATAAAATTACTAAAATTAAGAATATTCAAAATATTATTTGTCTAAGAGGGTAAAATGAAAGCCCCTTAAATTTTATTTTTATGGATAGAGGTAGAATAATTAAAATTAAGATTGAAAAGAATAATGCTAATACACCCCCTAATTTATTAGGAATAGAACGTAGAATAGCATATGCAAATAAAAAGTATCATTCTGGTTGAATGTGAATTGGAGTTACTATAGGATTAGCGGGAATAAAATTATCAGGATCTGAGAGTAAATAAGGTTCAATCAGGTTTAAGATTAATAACATTGTTAACACAATTATTACTCCCATGATATCTTTAATTGAAAAGTAAGGGTGGAATGGAATTTTGTCGATATTTGAATTTACTCCAATTGGGTTATTAGATCCAGTAGTATGAAGAAAAAAAATATGAATAATACTTATTATTGTGATAATGAAAGGTAATATAAAATGAAGACTAAAAAATCGTGATAATGTAGCATTGTCAACTGCAAATCCCCCCCACAATCAGTTAACTACTATTGATCCTACGTAAGGGATGGCTGAGAGTAAGTTTGTAATAACTGTAGCTCCCCAGAAAGATATTTGGCCTCAAGGTAAAACGTATCCTAGGAAAGCTGTTGCTATAGTTATTAGTATAATAACTACTCCTATAATTCATGTTTTAGTATATTTATATGACCCGTAATAAATGCCTCGCCCTGTATGAATATATAAACACACAAAGAATAAAGAGGCCCCGTTTGAATGTAAGGTTCGTATTAGTCACCCATAGTTAACATCTCGTGTAATGTGGCTAACTGAGTTAAATGCTGTTTCAATATTTCCTGTGTAGTGCATGGATAAAATAATTCCTGAAATTAATTGAATGGTTAAACATGTGCCTAATAGAACCCCAAAATTTCATCAGGCTGATAAATTTATAGGAGCGGGCAAGTCTACGATAGAGTAGTTCATAATTTTTATAATATTATTAGTTTTTCGTAAAGGTTTATTCATATTAATTAAAAGCTCGCAAAGGCCCTTTGTAGTGTTTAACGATTTTTGTAACTGAAACTATTGTTAAGAGTAAATACAGGACTAGTAGTATAGTGATCATTATTGATTTTCTGTTATAGATTTTTGAAAGTGATATGTCTATATTGTTAGTAAAAATTAAGTTAAGTTTTTCATTAATTTGGGAGTCAATAATTATTTCATCCGTAATTATAACTATAATCAATAAAATTAAAACTAAATTAATTTTAATTTTGAATTTTTCATTGCATGCGATTCTTCTTATATAGGTAAACAGAATTAATAGCCCTCCAATTAATATTAAGAATGTTATTATAGTGAATCATGAAGTTGTTATTAATTTGTTAATAAGCATAATTATTATTATAGTTTGTATTAGTAATATTAACCCTATTGACATAGGGTTTTTTAAAAATGAAATGGTAGATGATAATACAATTATGATTTTAATAATTATTAATTTGATATCAGCTTGTAGTTTATTTAAAATTTAATCTTTGGGAGTTTATGAAGTATATATTATACTTAGCTGATGTTTTAAAGATATACCCTCTATACTTGATTTACAAAATCAAAATTTTTTTTTAAATTATTAAAACTTATGAATTTTTTTTTTTTTTATTTATTTTTTTCAGGTTTATTTTGCTTAATTCTTATTCGCAAGCATATCTTGCTATGTTTAATTAGACTAGAATTTATTGTTATTTCTTTATTATTAATAATTATCTATTATTGTTTAATATTCAATTTTAGATTTTATTTATATTTAATTATAATAACTTTTTATGTTTGTGAAGGAGTTTTAGGATTAAGATTATTAGTTTATATGATTCGTAATCATGGAAATGATTATTTAAATTCAATTCTTTTATGATAAGATTAATTTTTTATTTATTGTTTATAATCCCCTTGTTTCTTTACGGAAATTATTGAATAATATTTCAATTCATGATTTTATTGTGTATATGCTTTTTTATTAGTTTTCAAAGTTATTTTTTTTTTAATCATTTAAGCTATCTTTTAGGAATTGATTATTTTTCTTATAGTTTAGTAATTTTAACTTTATTAATTATTTCTTTAATAGTTATTTCTAGAAATATAGTTAAAGATAGTAATTTTAGAAACTATTTTTTGTTAGTAAATTTAGCGCTATGCTTCAGACTTATCTTGGTGTTTTGCTCTACTAATATGTTGCTTATATACTTGTTTTTTGAATTTAGATTAATCCCACTTTTAATTATAATTTTTGGTTGAGGGTATCAACCTGAACGCTTAATTTCTGGCCTTTATCTTTTTTTTTATACTTTGTTTGCCTCTCTTCCTTTACTTTTAATTATTATTAATTTTTCTATTTCTAGAGGTACATTATTTTTTGATATAGATTTTGGAGTTTCGATTAGTTTTATTATTCATTTATTTATTTTACTTGCTTTTTTAGTTAAGTTTCCAATGTTTATGGTTCATTTTTGGCTTCCAAAAGCGCATGTTCAAGCTCCTGTTGCGGGGTCTATAATTTTAGCAGGGTTACTTTTAAAAATTGGAGGCTATGGTATTATTCGAATTATGATTTTACATGAATATAGCTTTTTTAAGTTTAGATTTATTTGGTATACTTTATCTATTGTAGGATGTATTTTAGTAAGTGTAATTTGTTTAATTCAGGGGGATGTGAAGTGTTTAATTGCTTATTCTTCGGTAGCTCATATGAGAATGTGTTTAATAGGTATTCTAACAATATCCTCATGAGGAGTTTTGGGTTCATTTTTAATAATGCTTTCACATGGGTTATGTTCTTCAGCTTTATTTTGTCTAGCAAATTTTTCTTACGAGCGTTATTTAAGTCGTAGCTTTTTTATTAATAAAGGTTTAATTAATATGATACCTAGAATATCTTTTTTATGGTTTATATTTTGCGCGTTCAATATAAGTTGTCCCCCCAGTCTTAATTTTTTAAGAGAAATTTTTATTATTAACAGTATAATAATATATTGGGGCGGGTCCTTCATTTATTTTGCATTTATCTCTTTTTTTTCTGCTTGTTTTAGTTATTATTTATTTAGATATACTCAACACGGTGCTTTCCATTTTTTATATAGATATTCATTAGGTTCAGCTCGTGAGTTTTTATTACTAACAGTTCACTTAATTCCTTTAGTAGGATTGTGTTTAAGAATTAATTTTCTATATTTTTATTTAAGTAGTTTATTAAAAAACAAAGAATTGTGGATTCTTAGAATCTTTTTAGACTTAGATCTGTTAAAATTTAATTATTATTTATATTGATTCTATATTATAGTCTTTTTTTTTTTTTTTTTTTTTTTTTTTTTGTTTTATTTTTGATTAATGATTATTGTATTTTATTAGAGTGAGGACTTTTTAATCTAAATTCTTTTGAAGTTTGTTATTTATTAGTTTTTGATTGAATTTCATTAATTTTTATTTCTGTAGTAATTTTTATCTCTTCTATAGTTATCTTGTACAGATGTGATTATATGGGTGTGGGAAGATATTCAAGAATTCGTTTTTTATTTTTAGTAGTTTCATTTGTTTTCAGAATATTATTAATAATCATGAGTCCTAATTTATTAAGTATTTTATTAGGTTGAGATGGTTTAGGGCTAGTATCATATTGTTTAGTAATTTATTATAGATCTACAAAAAGATATTTAGCTGGTATAATTACTTGCTTAACTAATCGTTTAGGGGATATTGGTTTATTAATTTCTATTTGTTGGTTAATATCTTATGGTAGATGACATTTTATATTTTACCTTGATTATTATTCTTCATCTATCTTTTATCTATTAATTATTTCTGCTTTTACCAAAAGTGCTCAAATTCCTTTTTCATCCTGACTTCCTGCTGCTATAGCAGCACCTACTCCTGTTTCTTCTCTAGTCCATTCTTCAACTCTTGTAACTGCCGGAGTTTATCTATTAATTCGATTATATCAACATTTCAATTATAATAATTATTTATTTTTATTTTTGGGCTTATTAACTATATTTATATCTTCTTTTTGTGCAAATCATGAGTTTGATTTAAAGAAGGTAATTGCTTTATCTACTCTTAGTCAATTGGGTTTAATAGTTAGATCTTTATTTTTGGGTTTAATAAATTTATCTTTTTTCCATCTATTAACTCATGCGATATTTAAGTCTCTATTATTTTTGTGTGCTGGTATTATAATTTTTTATATGAATGATAATCAGGATATTCGTATTATAGGATCAGTTTCTAATTTTATACCTTTTACTGTTTCTTGTTTTAATATTTCAAATATAGCTCTTTGTGGGATTCCTTTTTTATCTGGGTTTTATTCAAAGGATTTAATTGTTGAGTTAATGAATATGAACTATTTAAATTTTATTGTTTTTATTTTATTTTATGTCTGTTTAGGAATAACTGTTTGTTATAGAGTTCGATTATTTTACTATTCCGTTTTAAATAATTATAAGTTTATTTCTATATCTCTATTTTTTGAGGATTTAATTTATATGAAAATTAGAATTTTTTGTTTAACTTTTTTTTCGGTATTTTTTGGAGGAATAATGATATGAATATTAACTATTGATTTAATTTTTATTATTTTGCCTTTATATTTAAAACTTTTATCTTTATTAAGAGTTTTTTTAGGTTTTTGATTAGGCTCAGAATTGAGTTTTTTTTGTAAGAATTTATTTAATTCTAATTATTATTTTTTTACTAATATATGATTTATATCTAGATATTTTTATTTTATATATGATCGTTTATATAGTTTTTCAAACAACTATAGATTTACTCTTAATTGAGGGGAATTTTATGGTTCAATGGGTTTAAGATATTATTTATTAAAATTTTCTAACTTTATTCAAAATTATTCTTTAGTAAATATGAAAATATTTTTATTATCTTTTTTTGTTTGATTTTTTGTTTATATTTATTTAAATAGCTTAATTTTAGAGCATTGTTTTGAAGTTACAAGGGTAATATTTATTATTTTTAAATATAAAATTTATGGGCTAAGTTTAGCCATCTTTTTAATGAAAATAAAATATTTTTTATTAAACTTCATAAATTAAGAGACAAACGGATTTTAACCGCTTCAGAAATTAGTTAGCAGCTATTTCTTAACATTAATCTCTTTTAATTGGAATTTATATTTTATTCAATAATTTTATTAACATTAAAATGCCTCTATTTTGGCTTCAATTAAGACAAGGGGTTTCTAGTTACCCTACTATTAGGTCGAAATTAATTGTAAAATTTTACTTCTTTGTCAAGATTAGTCTTTAGGACACCTTTTGAATGCAAATCAAATATTATAATTAAATATAATCCTATTTATTTAGTTCAATTTAGTAAGCCATTAATTCATTCATTATATAGCCCTGCTATTAAGATTAAAATGAATATTCTTGAAGTTGTCATTCATATGTATATTATTGTTCTTTTTATAGTTATTGTTATTGGTATGATAATAATAATTTCAATATCAAAAATAAGGAATAGAATTGCGATTAAGAAGAAGTGAATGGAAAATGGTAATCGCTTAAATGCTATTGGGTTGAATCCACATTCAAATGGGGTAGACTTTTGTCTGTCAATAATTGTTTTTTTTCTCATCAGTATAATTAATATTGTGATAATTATTACTAATATGATAATAACTAATAAGTTAATTACGGTTAATGAAATTATTTATTTTCTTTAAGAAACATTTAAGTTGGAAGCTTACTATACTTTTTATATTAAATAAATTTAATTTCCTCATCAATAAATTGATATATATAGAAATAATCAAACTACATCAACGAAGTGTCAGTACCAAGCTGAAGCTTCAAATCCTACGTGATGATTTTTAGAAAAGTGAAGGTTAATTATACGTGATATAGAAATTGCAATAAAAATTGTTCCGATAATTACATGTAATCCATGAAAACCTGTTGCCATAAAAAATGATGCTCCATAAACTGAATCAGCAATTGAGAATGGAGATTCAATATATTCATATAATTGAAGCATAGAAAAATATACTCCTAAAATCACTGTAGTAATTGTCCCTTGAACTATTTGGTTATAATTTTTGTTAATCATAGCGTTATGTGCTCATGTAATTGATGCCCCAGATCTAATTAGAATTATTGTATTTAATATGGGAATATTTAATGGATTAAATGGGCTAATTCCTATAGGAGGTCAGATAAGACCAATTTCTATTGTTGGTCTTAGTCTTCTATGGAAAAAAGCTCAAAAAAAAGATAGAAAAAAAAGTACTTCTGATGTAATAAATAGAATTATACCTATTTTTATTCCAATTAAAACTTTACTAGTGTGTAATCCTTGAAAGGTTGCCTCTCGGATTACGTCTCGTCATCATTGAATTATAGTTAAAACAGTGATAGTCAATCCAAGTAGTATTAATCTTATAGAAAGCTTGTGGAACCATATAATGGCCCCGGATGTTATTGTTATTAATCCCACTGAACCTGTAATAGGTCATGGGCTTTTATCAACAAGATGAAATGGGTGATTATTCATTTTAAATCTCTCTAGAGTATAGTGTTGTTAGTGTTATAAATACATATGATTGAATTATTGCAACTGCTAATTCAAATAACATTAGTACTAAATAAATAATTATAGTTGAAATTATGAGGTACATCGATGAGGTATTATTTCCTAGTAATGATATTAATAAATGACCTGCAATTATATTGGCGGTTAATCGTACGGCTAATGATCCTGGCCGAATAATATTTCTAATAGTTTCAATTATTACTATAAATGGTATTAGGATACCGGGGGTTCCTGTTGGAACTAAGTGTGAAAATATTTTATTAGTCTTATTTGTTCACCCATAAATTATAAATGCGAGTCATATTGGGAAAGCTATTGCCAAAGAAAAAATTAAATGGGAAGAAGCGGTAAAAATATATGGTATCAGTCCTATTAAGTTATTAATTAAAATTATAACAAATAGTCTAATTCTAATCAAAGTTATTCCTTTATAAGGTATAATTATTTTTATTTCGGTTTTTAAACTACTTATTATTATGTTAAATGTTAAGTTAATTTTATTTTCTGTGTATCATATTTTATATGGAATAATTATAATAAAAATTAGTCTTCTTAATCAATTTAATGATATAATTCCTGTAGTAGGGTCAAAAACTGAGAATAAATTTGTTATCATATTCATTTATAATTTGTCATAATTTGTGTCTTTTTTTTATTAATTATTTTATTGTAATTAAAATATGTAAATGATATATTTATCACAAAGATTGTAATAAAAATTATTATTAAAGAAGTTCATCATATAGGGGATATCTGTGGCAAAAAAGATTACTATAGATAGTTATTTTAAATTGACAACTTAATGTTTTTTATAAACTAAATCTTTATCATTAAGAGTATTTGCTAATATACTATTATTTGGTTTAAGAGACCAATTCTTGCCTTTAAGACTCTTAATGTTTAGAAGTTTTTAATTCAGTTAATGAATGTGGGCATGTTAACTCTTTCAAGGGTGATTGGTATGAATCTGTGGTTCGCTCCGCAAATTTCTGAGCATTGCCCATAGTATAATCCTGGGCGGTTTATTATGATATTTCCTTGATTAATTCGTCCGGGGGATGCGTCTACTTTTACTCCAATAGATGGAATTGTTCATGAGTGAATTACATCTGAAGATGTTATTAGAATTCGTGTCTGAGTTTTATTAGGTAAAACAATCTTATTGTCAGTTTCTAATAGTCGGAATTCATTTTCATTAATTTCATTGCTTGGCTTTATATATGAGTCGAATTCAATTTTTTTGAAGTCTGAATATTCATATGATCAAAATCATTGGTGTCCAATTGTTTTAATAGTAATTAAGGGCTTTCTTGTTTCTTCAAGTATATAAAGAATTTTAAGGGATGGTATTGCAATGAAAATTAATAAAATTGCAGGCATAATAGTTCAGACTAACTCAATAGCTTGGCTTTCTAATAAGAATCGGTTTATAAATTTAGTTCAAGCTAGGGCAATTATTATATATCCAACAGCAATTGTAATAATTATAATAATTATCATTGTATGATCGTGGAATAGGGTTAATTGTTCTATAATTGGTGAGTTAGCATTTTGGAGGTTTAAGTTAGATCATGTTGCAATTTCTAACAAAATATATATATTTATTTATAAATCTTAAGTTTATCACATTTCTCTGTCATATTAGATTAATTACTTATAAATTATAGGTAATTCTCTGTATGAGTGTTCTTCTGGTGGGAATTTTTGAAACCATTCAATAGATCTGATGATATTTCTTCTTGTTATATTAAGACGCTTAGAAATCATTCTTTCCCAAATGATGTATATTATGATTATTACTCTAACTAATGAAATGATACTACCAATTGATGAAACAATATTTCATGATGTGTAAACATCTGGGTAGTCTGAGTATCGTCGGGGAAATCCAGCAAGGCCTAAAAAATGTTGAGGGAAAAATGTTAGATTAACTCCAATAAATATAATTGAGAATTGAATTTTTAATCATTTAGGATTTATTGATATTCCCGTAAATAATGGGAATCAGTGAATAAAAGCTGCTATAATAGCAAATACAGCACCTATTGAAAGTACATAGTGAAAATGAGCCACTACATAATATGTGTCGTGTAAAATAATGTCAATAGATGAGTTTGATAAAATAATTCCTGTTAAACCACCAATAGTAAATAAAAAGACAAATCCATATGATCATAATAGAGAAATTGTTTTTTTTATTGTAATTCCTTGTATTGTAGCTAGTCATCTGAATACCTTAATTCCTGTAGGAACAGCAATGATTATTGTGGCCGATGTGAAGTATGCTCGTGTATCTACGTCTATTCCTACAGTAAATATGTGGTGAGCTCAAACTACAAATCCTAGTAATCCAATTGATATTATAGCATAAATTATTCCGATATAGCCGAATGATTCGTTCTTTCCTCTTTCCTGTGTAATAATATGCGAGATTAGTCCAAATCCAGGTAAAATTAGAATGTAGACTTCTGGGTGACCAAAAAATCAAAATAAGTGTTGGTATAGAATTGGGTCACCTCCTCCTGCTGGATCAAAAAATGATGTATTTAAGTTACGGTCAGTAAGTAATATGGTAATTGCTCCAGCTAATACTGGTAATGATAAAAGTAGTAAGATAGCAGTAATAAATACTGATCAGACAAATAAAGGTGTTCGATCAAGAGTTATTTGCGATGGTCGTATATTTAAGATAGTTGTAATGAAATTTACAGCTCCAAGAATTGACGAGATACCAGCTAGATGAAGTGAAAAAATTGCCAAATCAACTCTAGGGCCTGAATGAGCAATATTAGCTGATAATGGAGGGTAAACTGTTCATCCTGTTCCAGCCCCTGTTTCAATTATAGATCTTATAATTAACAATGTAAGAGAAGGTGGAAGAAGTCAGAATCTTATATTATTTATTCGAGGGAAAGCCATATCTGGAGCTCCAATTATTATAGGTACTAACCAGTTTCCGAATCCACCGATTATGATTGGTATAACTATGAAGAAAATTATAATAAATGCATGTGAAGTTACAATCACATTATAGATTTGATCATTATTTAGAAAAGACCCAGGTTGCGCTAATTCAATTCGAATTAATATACTCAATATTATTCCTACTAATCCTGCTCAAATTCCAAAAATAAAATATATTGTTCCAATGTCTTTATGATTAGTGGAGTATAATCATTTTTTCATTGAGTTAACTAAGGTGTCTGACTAATAGGTAGTAAACTGTAAATTTACTTAAGAATTTAATTAATTCCCTTGGTACTTTCAAGGTCTTATAGTTTAATTAAAACGTTAAATTGCAAATTTAATGATGGCTAAGTCTAAGACTTACTAAATTCATAATGTTTTCAACTTTGAAGGCTAATAGTTTACTTTAACTTAAAATCTTTAAGTTAATATTTTTGTTGAAAGAATAATTGGTAAAGTTAATATATTTACGGAAATGAACATTGCTGACAATTTAGATTTATCAAACAGATTAGTCTTTATTTCTAAAGTGAAGTTTATAATAGACAAGAATCTTATTCGTAAGTAAAAGAATATAACTAATAAAGATCTTGTAATTAAGATTACTAACAAAATGTTTATTTCATTCATAATTATTATTTGAATGACTATCAATTTAATTATAAATCCTATAAGAGGAGGCATACCTCCTATTGATAACATATTAATTCATAAATTTATTTTCCTATAAATTGAAGATTCTTTAATAATTATTTGGTTAATATAGTAAATTTTTTCTTTCTTAAAGGTTACTATTAGTATAATTATTATTACTGAATAAGTTAATAGATAAAATATTCATATAAGGTTATTTTTAATTAATGATAAAATTAAACCTATATTATAAATTGATGAATAGCCAATTAGTTTTTTGGCTGAATTTTGGTTAATTCCTAGAATTGCTCCCGTAATTATAGTAATTAAAATAATTATTGTTAATCTTTTTGTTGTGTATCTTATTATTGCTAAGGGTGCAATTTTAAGAATTGTGAGTATTATGAATATTGGATATAGAGTTAAACCTTCAATTACAGTCAAAACTCAATTATGAAATGGTGCTACTCCCATCTTAATTATAAGGGACATATTGATTACGTATAAATAGTTATAATCTCCCTTTATAACTATAAATACAACCCCTATCATTAGAAGTGACGATCTGATTCTTTGAATAATAAAATACTGAATGGTTGATTCTGACGCCAGTAATTTGTCAGAGACTATAATAGGAATAAATGAAATTAGTATAATCTCTAAAGAACATCAAATTATAATTCAGTTATTAGATCTTGCGGCTATTAATATACTCATTATAATAATTGTTGAAAATATAATTGAATTGAAATTTTTCTTAATTAAAAAGAAGAGGGCTTTACCTCTATATATAGGGTATGAACCTATTAGCTTTATTAGCTTATCTTTTTGCAATTAGGTGTTTGATGCACATAAATTTTTGATATTTAAGGGTGAGTTTAATTCTTAAATTTGCAATAGAAGTGTAACACACATAATTTATTCTATCAAAATAATCCTTTATTCAGGCATTCTATT